ATACATAATTATATAATTTTATATAATTGCCAACAAAAATTTGGTTCTTTTTACAAACTTTATGTTGATAAATCCGCGGATCTAGAAATTCATTTCGGACAATTGAACCTTCTCAAACTGTTTCTTTTTAAGAACCAAAAATATTTGTGCCAAAATAACAGATGCCAAGAAGAACAAAAGGCCTTGGACACGTAATGGATCTTGAAGTACGATTTCCGCATCCCCCTGACCAAATCCACCCACATTAGGATTACTCGTTAATGGTTGATCAAGTTTGATAGATTCGCCCTCTGAAACAAGAAGTTCCGGTCCTGGGGGGATAATATCAACCACTTGATGTCCATCCGATGCATCCACTATGTTTATTTCGTATCCTCCTTTTTCTTTTCGTATAATTTTGCTTACTATACCCGCTGCTGTAGCATTATAAACATTATTGTTACTTTTGCTACCGTCGGGATAAATCTGACCCCTTCCCCTGTTCCCGCCTACGTATATGGGATATTTTAAGAAGTGAACATCTTTCTTAGTAGCGGGGTCTGGGGAAAGAATAGGAAAGGTGACTTCGCTATATTTCTGACCAGGAACAGGACCTATCACAAGAATATTTTTTTTATTAGGGCGATAGTTCTGAAAAGACAGATTGCCTATCTTTTCTTTAATCTCGGGCGAAATACGATCGGGGGGGGCTAATTCAAACCCCTCAGGTAAAATAAGAACAGCCCCTACATTCAAAGCTCCCTTTTTTCCATTAGCAAGAACTTGTTTCAGTTGCATATCATAAGGAATTCGAACAACTGCTTCAAATACAGTATCAGGAAGTACCGCTTGTGGAACCTCGATATCCACGGGTTTATTAGCTAAATGGCAATTGGCACATACAATACGGCCAGTCGCTTCTCGTGGATTTTCATAACCCTGCTGTGCAAAAACGGGATATGCATTTGAAATAGGTGCCCTAGCTATTATATATATTATGAGCGATATGGAAATGTATCGAGTAATCTCTTCCTTTATCCAAGAAAAAAGGGTATTTATAGTTTGCATGGTTCAATCATTGGTATCGAAAATTTATACAATAAAATTAGGTAGGTTCCTAGTCTAGTATAGTTGCCTATCTATGATTCTGCTATTTACTAAAAAAAGGTTAATGGAATATAGGAGGAATCCCTTGTATGAGTAGAAAGAATAAGTAAAATTTTGAATGTTTTGCTTATGTACAAAGTAACAACCATTATAATTTGATCAGTGAATCATTTTTCAGTCATTCATTGAATGAAAAATCACTACAAGTGAGGGAGATACACGATTTAAATAACGGAAGATCCAATATTTAAAAATTGTATCTAGAATGACCGGAAAAGTGGAAACAAGACCGGATATAATTTGATCGTTATGAGCTAATCCAAAATCTTTGTAGATAGAGCCAATCATTAGTTCCCAACCGTGGGGCGAATGGAATCCTATACATAAATCAGTTAATAAAAGAATTGAAAAAGCTTTTATTGTGCCGCTTAAGTTATATAGGAATTCTTGAACCCAAGAGTTAAGAATAACAAGTTCGTCATTACCTAGAATAGAATAACCACTTAGAATAACGAAACAGATTATATTTGTCGAAAAGTTCAAAATCGTATGGATACAATCTGCATTGTGTATCTTGATCAATTGGATCGTTTCTTTGTAGATTCCGATACGAAGCTTTTCTAGATGTGTTTCCGGGTATTCCTTTATCATTTCGTCCAGGAGGAAGAGTTCCTCTAATTCTATTAATTTTTTTATAATACTCTTTTCTTGAATATCATTCAAGAAAATTTCGGATTGCCTAGTATCGCACCAATTAGTAACCCAAGATTCCAGACTTTTAGTAAATGAGAGAGAGATACACCAGGGCAAAAATACTATAGATGCAAAATATAGAAGGGGAATGGATGCTTTCTTTTTTGCCATTTTTTCGTCTTTGAATTTTTAATAAACTCACCTCATTCGTCGACTCCATATGATATTAACTAATATTCATATCAAGGATAGGTTCTATTACAAGTCATCGAGCCCATGAATCTATTCCCTGCTTTTTTTGTGTGTATGATTCAGTGGTTAGTACTTGAATTTAGAAATAATACAGAAATGGAATAAGAAAGAGTCCACTTCAAATTCGCACTTCCAATTCGACTAAAGATATTGTTTTCAAATATATCATTTGCTAAAATTAGAAGAAAGTGCCTCCTTTCGATAAATAAATGCACAAAAGCGCCCCTTCAAGTAATGAATATTATTCGGATTTTGAAAGGAAAGAACTCTCTTTCTATCAAAATATAAAATTAAAAAAAAAAGCATTCACTATTTTCAGTTCATTTTTCAAAATACTTCAATTGGTACACGCAAGAAATAAGCCAATTCAGCAGCTTTTTGCTCAATTTCTCGTGGAGTCAAATTCTCATCAGTACGAGTCAAGGGAATAGCCCCATGGCCTCTGATTTCCATATAAAGGACACGACGAGCATAAATACCCTCTTTAACTTCTATTCTGATGGACTGGATGTCTTTCATAAGGAATTGAAGTAAGATGCGACGATTTTTTCCAGGAAATCCCCAACGAAAAATACACACTATTCCTTCTTTTCTATCGAATCGATCATAACCACTACCTACATTCCACGAAATTGTGCACCACAAATAGGAGCTAATAAAGAGACCCGCAATCCCGTAGAAAGACATCACGATCCCCTGTGGAAAAAAAATTATTTGTGGAGACGGAAATAAAGATATAAAATTCCTACCAAGATAACTGGAAATTCCAACAAATAAAAACCCTAATGAACCTAAAAAAAGGATAAAGGCCCAGCAGAAATTACCCGTTTTTCGAGACCCCGCTATAAGTTCTATCCATATATGTTCTGATCGCCAATTCATACTAGATCTAGTTGCATTTTATTGAAATTGAGAGAATAACCCAAATGAATTTGACTTTTTTTGTGTGTTTCCGAAGTAACTCTCATCAACTAGCACTATTCCGATGTGAACTTTTCGGAGTAATTCATCGAATTGCTTAGATCTAAAATAATAACATCCACTTCGTATGATTCCCTCTAGATATCTACATATGGATACATTAACTTTACATTTCAGACATTCGCCCCGATCCTGATTTTTTTCAAATAGCTATAATTCATTTACGCATATATCATGTTTGCGCATGCATAATAGCTTATGCTCGGGGGAAACCACATCAAATATTTTATTCTAATAAAAAGATATCTGTGTTATGGTCTAAGTCTAAGTCTTGAAAAAAAAATAGATGAGATTTGGCCCCATCATATCTATATCTAAAAAATCTTGTTTTTTTGAACATGAAGAAATAAAGAAGCCATCGCAATTGCCGGAAATACTAGGCCCACTAAAGGCACCAAAATAGAGGGTAAGGTATTGAGAGTTGTCATAAAATGGATACCTGGATTTAATATTTGTACCTGTTATTGTTATAAAGGTCTCGTATAATCATTATAATTTATATATAATTATACTAAGTATAGCTAAACTAAGTGAGTATATGTGAGTACATAATATATATAAAGTAATATAAATATAATAATAAAAAATAGAATAAGAATAATAAATATATAAATAAAAATATATATATAAAATATATAAATAAAAATATATAAAAAAAAGAGAAAAATTTAGAAATATAATTTGAAATTTTATAAATATAATAAAATAAGTTATAAATATAATAAAACAAGGAATGTAGAACTAACTAAATAGAATTTTTCACCTTTCTACATTAAATTCTACATTAAAATGAAATATATATTATATATTCTACATTAAATATTATATATATGTACGAGAATCTCCTTTTTTATTATCTTGTTTTTGTCTAAAAATTTAATAAACTTGAATAAAATAAAGAAAGAGTTTTTTACAAATTCCCGAAAAATTTGTTATAATTCGATCCGATAATAGGGATTATTAGTAAAACTGGGGATTCTCAAAAAATATAGAATCTTGCCTCTTTCTATACTTTTCAATTTTCTATATGTGAATTATATACACATAAGAAGGGAACGTGAAATTCTCGTTTTATTCGCCTTGCCTAATTTTCATTTCGCGGAAGAAAGAATTCTCTCTTTTTTTGTTTGATAGAGGTTTCCTTATTAGTAATCAGGAATATCGGTAAAAAAAAATTATTCGCATAATTCTTTTTACAATTAAATCTTATGTTACCAAATGTTATCAAAGTAAAAAGAAAATCCGAAGAATTGATTTTTACTTTGATTTCTATAAACTAAATAACTACTTGTTCTACACACAAAAAAAAGAATTTCTATTTTTTTATTTTTTTTATTAAGCATCTACTTGATTGAATTTTGATTCAGAGGAAAGAAAGCATGGAGCTGAAATAACTCATTCAGAACGCCTTTTAAAAGATTACGCGGTACGATTGGATCGAATAGGCCCTTATGGAATAAATATTCAGCCGCTTGTGAGCCCTCAGGTACTGTTTTATTCAATGTTTGTTCAATTACTCTTTTACCCGCAAATGCAATGTAGGCATTGGGTTCAGCAATAATGATATCCCCCAACATACCAAAACTAGCTGTTACCCCACCAGTAGTAGGAGATGTAAGGATTGATACATAAAATAACTTTTTATTTACTTGATAATCATATAAAGCGGAAGATATTTTAGCCATTTGCATCAAGCTCAAACTTCCTTCTTGCATGCGTGCTCCTCCAGAAGCACACACTAAAATAAGAGGTAAAAATTGATTGGTAGCATATTCGATCAAACGGGTGATTTTCTCGCCAACTACCGATCCCATACTACCCCCCATAAACTGAAAATCCATAATCCCAATTGCTACAGGAATACCTTTTAGTCGACCTGTGCCTGTTTGAACAGCCTCAGTTAATCCTGTCTTTCTTTGATAAGAATCAATACGATCTTTGTAAGGTTCCTCTTCTAAATGAAATTCAATGGGATCCAGAGAGACCAT